TGCATTATCTGGATACCAAAAAGCAGTCAAAATATGATATATTGATCATATACTTGTAGCAACTGCAAGATTTCTTGTATTTTGCATAGAAAAGAAAACCAATCGAATTGTGATAGAAAATAAAGTATACAGATAAAAGGAAGGTTGATAGAAAGCTAGAAAAAAAAATGGAATGATATCTAATTCCAATATGTATGTAAGGTTTATGAGTCTTCTCAGAAAAACACAAATCAAATAAGGCAATGTAATAAAGCATCAATACGGATTGATCTAGTTATGGGCGAATCAGTTCGTTCATATAAAAATAAAAAATAATCAAGAGCCTCGAGCCAATAAAGACTGAGAAGATTGACTCAAGAAAAAATCTTCTGCGGGGGCTCCGTTGTAGAATTCAAACCTAACCATGAATTGAGAAGCAATGGGAACGAAAGAACCCACGAATACGGGGGATTCCATTGAAAAACGAATCTTAATAATTCATTGGGTGGGATGGCGAAACGAACCAGGAACCAATTCATTTATTCCCAAAAGGCATGAACGAATCCTACAGCTGAAATAGATTTAAAAAAGTCAATATTCGCCCGCGAAGTTTTTTAGTAGATTACTGCTATTCAATCTCATTCGATTCTTTTCTTTTTAATTTTGAATAAAAAATCAAAGCAAAAAGAAATAACAAAAACACATTATTCATAAATCAAATTGATTTCAATGTTTCTAAATCCAAACAAGATATCAAAAATTCGAATTTAGAATAGATTAATTGAAATCTTAAAAAATCCAGGATTCAGTATATTTTACGAAAATTAGAAAATTGGAATCGTTTCGTTCGCGAGGAGCCGGATGAGGAGAAACTCTCATGTCCGTTTCTGTAGTAGAGATGGTATTGAGAAAGAACCATCCACTATAACCCCAAAAGAACCAGATTTCGTAAACAACATAGAGGAAGAATGAAAGGGATATCCTCTCGAGGAAGCCGTATTTCTTTCGGTAAATATGCTCTTCAGGCACTTGAGCCCGCTTGGATTACATCTAGACAAATAGAAGCAGGTCGGCGGGCAATGACCCGAAATGTGCGCCGTGGTGGAAAAATCTGGGTATGTATATTTCCGGACAAACCTGTTACGTTAAGACCTACGGAAACACGTATGGGTTCAGGGAAGGGATCCCCCGAATATTGGGTAGCTGTCGTTAAACCAGGTAGAATACTTTATGAAATGGGTGAAGTTGGAGAAAATATAGCCAGAAAGGCTATTTCAATAGCGGCGTCCAAAATGCCTATACGAACTCAATTTATTATGTCAGGTTAGACAGGTAGACCGACGGAAAAAAGTTTTAGAGATAAAAAAACAATTGTGGGTTTCTTTTATTTTGAATTTGAACAAGAATATTTCTTTTTTTTTTTACTTCGACTTTCTCTTTGCATTGAAAGAACAGATTCAAAACAAAAATGATATGATTCAAGCTCAAACCCATTTGAATGTCGCGGATAACAGCGGGGCTCGAAAATTGATGTGTATTCGAATCATAGGAGCTAGTAATCGCCAATATGCTCATATTGGCGACATTATTGTCGCTGTGATTACGGATGCATTACCAAACCCATCTCTAGAAAGATCAGAAGTGATCAGAGCTGTAATTGTTCGTACTTGTAAAGAACTTAAACGCAACAACGGCATGATAATACGATATGATGACAATGCAGCAGTTGTTATTGATCAAGAAGGAAATCCAAAAGGAACTCGAGTTTTCGGCGCGATTGCCCGAGAATTGAGACAGTTAAATTTCACTAAAATAATTTCATTATCACCTGAAGTATTATAGTATCACATCCGACTTAATCGAGTAGAGTCCTACTCGTCTACTTAGTTATTGAATGAAATAGATAACTTAAATTTAGTGAATCAAATTTTATCTGACGCGTATCTCTTTATTTATTTCAAATATTTGAAAATTCAATAAAATAATTTGAAGTATTTTATTGTTTATATTATTTAATAATATTAAATTAAACATTTTTAAACATTCTTATTGTTATTGAATACTTTTTTATTACATAAAAAGTAAAAAAAAAAAGCATGTTGATTAGATCAAAAACGTGGAGGCAACAAAAATTAAAATTTATCATGGGTAGAGACACTATTGCTGACGTAATAACCTCTATACGAAATGCTGACATGAATAGAAAAGGGATGGTTCAAATAGAATCTACTAACATCACGGAAAACGTTGTAAAAATGCTTTTACGAGAGGGGTTTCTTGAAAACGTGAGAAAACATCAGGAAAACAACAAATATTTTTTGGTTGTAACCCTACGACATAGAAGGAATAGAAAAGGAATGTATCCAACTATTTTAAATTTAAAACGGATCAGTAGGCCTGGTCTACGAATCTATTCTAACTATCAACGAATTCCTAGAATTTTAGGCGGGATGGGAATTGTAATTCTTTCTACTTCTCAAGGGATAATGACAGACCGAGAGGCTCGACTGGAAGGAATTGGGGGAGAAATTTTGTGTTATATATGGTAATCCTTCTTATATCTGAATTGTCGCAAAAATAGAATTGACTCTTTGTCAAAAGAAAAAAAGACGTGTTAATTACTCTTAACATTATTTGATATTTCGAGAGGTTTTAACTAAAACGAAAAGAACAAAAAATGGATTCCTAATTCATAATAACAAGGATTCGAATGATTAGGTGCTTTTTTTTTTAACCATCAGCATTTCTTTGATGAGAATACAATTCGAGGTTGGGGTTTCAAATTTCAAGAAATTGATTTTCTTCCAATAAGTATACTCAGAATTCAGTTTAGGAATGACAACTATGAAAATAAGAGCCTCCGTTCGTAAAATTTGTGATAAATGTCGACTGATCCGTAGGAGAGGACGAATTATAGTAATTTGTTCCAATCCGAGACATAAACAAAGACAAGGATAATCTTTTGAAAATGGACTCTATAACATAAAGTAAAGTAACCAATACAAAAATAGGATCTGTTTTGACATGAAATGGATATATCCATATACCTCGAATTTCTCGTTATAAGATGATAAAGTAAAGTATGGCAAAATCTATACGAAGAACTGGTTCACGGAGAAATGCCCGGATTGGGTCACGTAAGAATATACGCCGAATACAAAAGGGCGTTATTCATGTTCAAGCAAGTTTCAACAATACCATTGTGACTATTACAGATGTCCGAGGTCGGGTAATCTCTTGGGCCTCCGCCGGTACTTGTGGATTCAAAGGTACAAGAAGAGGGACTCCATTTGCTGCTCAAACCGCAGCAGGAAAGGCTATTCGTACAGTCATAGATCAAGGTATGCAACGAGCAGAAGTGATGATCAAGGGTCCCGGTCTCGGTAGGGATGCAGCATTACGAGCTATTCGAAGAAGTGGTATACCATTAAGTTTCGTACGTGATGTAACCCCTATGCCCCATAATGGATGTAGGCCCCCTAAGAAAAGACGTGTATAGAAATAAAAATGAAATAGATTTCAAGAGAAATAAACAATTCAATGATCTGATCAAATAATATTAATATGGTTCGAGAGAAAGTAAGAGTATCTACTCGGACACTACGGTGGAAGTGTGTTGAATCAAGAGCAGATAGTAAGCGTCTTTATTATGGACGCTTTATTCTGTCTCCACTTAAGAAAGGACAAGCCGATACAATAGGCATTGCAATACGAAGAGCTTTGCTGGGGGAAATAGAAGGAACATGCATCACCCGAGCAAAATTTGAAAAAATACCACATGAATATTCTACGATAGTGGGTATTCAAGAATCAGTACATGAGATTTTAATGAATTTGAAAGAAATTGTATTGCGAAGTAATCTGTATGGAACTAGCAACGCGTCCATTTGTTTCCAGGGCCCTGGATGTGTAACTGCTCAAGATATTATCTTACCAACTTCTGTGGAAATCATTGATAACACACAGCATATAGCTACACTAACAGAACCAATTCATTTTTGTGTTGGATTACAAATCGATAGAAATCGAGGATATCATATAAAAACACCCAAAAACTTTCACGAAGAAAGTCATCCTATCGATGCTGTATTCATGCCTGTTCGAAATGCAAATCATAGTATTCATTCTTATGAGAATGGAAATGAGAAAGAAGAGATACTTTTTCTTGAAATCTGGACAAACGGGAGTTTAACTCCTAAAGAGGCGCTTCATGAGGCCTCTCGAAATTTAATTAATTTATTTATTCCTTTTCTACACGCGGAAGAAGAAAACTTACATTTCGAGAACAATCAGCACAGGGTTACTTTACCTTTTTTTACTTTTCATCATCGATTAGCTAATCTAAGGAAAACAAAAAAAGAAATAGCATTGAAATCTATTTTTATTGACCAATTAGAATTGCCTCACAAGTTCTATAATTGCCTTAAAAAGTCAAATATACATACATTATTGGAACTCTTGAATAAGAATCAAGAAGACCTTATACAAATCGAACATTTTCACATAGAAGATGTAAAACAGATATTGGATTTTCTAGAAAAAGCATTTCAGAAGCGATTTACCGAAGAATAAATAGGAAATGCATTGCATTTATTTTATCTTTTTTTTTCTTTAGTTTTAAAAAAAAAATGAAATGGGTTTTTACATCACTTTAATATACTTTAAGATAATCTATATATTCCAGCGAAATCAAAAATGGAATAGATTAGATCTATCTAGGGAAAATTCTCTTTTAATTTTAAAGAGACTATTCCCTAGATGCATAAGCCGCGCTATTCTATTTTATTTCACAATTGAATCAATTTAAAACAGACCTAAAGTTAGGGATTTTTCAATAGGTAATGTTGCTCCAATACCCAACCAAAGGGCCATCACAGTACCAATCAAAAAAACAGTTGTTGCTACTGGACGACGAAATGGATTTTGAAATTTATTAACATTCTCCAAAAAGGGTACTGTTAATAATCCTGCGGGTACTGAAACCATTAAAAGAACACCTAATAATTTATTAGGGACTGTACGAAGTATTTGAAATACGGGAAAGAAATACCATTCCGGTAATATTTCTAAGGGGGTTGCAAATGGATCCGCGGGTTCACCAATCATTGATGGTTCTAGAACCGCTAAGCCTACGTTACACGCAATAGTGCCTAAAATGACTACTGGAAAAATATATAAAAGATCGTTGGGCCATGCGGGTTCTCCATAATAATTATGGCCCATCCCCTTAGCTAATTTAGCTCGTAATACAGGATCATTTAAATCTGGTTTCTTTGTTATTTGGATAGGTGAATTCTTATAGATCCATCCCCCGAAAGAACCGGACATGATAATTTTTTATCATCCGGCTCGAGCAAGAATCAAACGAACAAAAAGGCTCCATATATATCTATATAAAAAAAATAGATCTTTATGTTAGAAAATCGACAATCTATAAAGTAAAGTATCTCCGCATCTATATCTATGAATGAGTTCATGTAAGACAAGATTGACCGGCTTGGGTTGGATTCAATTTTTAAAAATTGCAACGATTAATTGGTTAGTTGGAAGGAATTTCGTTCTTACAAGTTAAATGCTCAGTACCCAAGCAAGCTTAATCATAATCAAGTGCTTTCTGGGTCGTCTCGAACCTTGCAATTGGACCTTATCCACCCCCAATCTTCAAATTGGTACATTCCATACAAAGGATTTACTTGTTACTAATAGAGTATAGACCCGCCTTCCTTTTCTTTAGATCCCTTGTTTCACTCCGATAGTATCATAAATCAGGCTGATGCAGAGGAAATGGCTGCATTTCGATACTATTAAATCGATAAAACAAAATCTGCCTTATTAGTAGGTCACATCGCTTATTCTAATGGATCTTACGGAGCCTGTTCATGTACAATATGATCGGAGCTGATCATAGAAAAAGGTCTCTTCAAACAAACCCGCCTATCCTCACTCTAGGGTATGGGATTTTTCATTTACGGGGTGGTTGGAACAAAGACACATTAATTAGGTTGTGAATTCCAATGTGGCAGATAAGGGTATATATCCTTCTGCACGGTCCAATCAATAGTTCAAGTCACACACTCCCATAATCCATTTTTTCGTCGTAGAATTCCCCTCAACTATAGAGTATAATATTCGTTATTTGACAGACTAGTGAAGGGAAATATCCAAAGATATGTCTTATTCTTTTCAAGAATCCATATTTCTAGCAATGAAATACTATTCTTACTCCTCAAGTGAGAGATAGAAATATTTAATAGAAATATTTAATTACAAATTGGATGATATAGATTCTCTATAAAGGACCCGAAATACCTTGCTTACGTATCATTAGAAAATGCATTAACATAAATACGGCAGTAAGAAGAGGTAATACAAAAGTGTGTAAACTATAAAAACGAGTCAAAGTGGATTGTCCCACACTAGCACTTCCCCGTAATAACTCTACTAAAGGAGATCCTATTACAGGAATAGCTTCCGGTACACCTGTTACAATTTTGACTGCCCAATAACCAATTTGGTCCCAAGGTAAGGAATAACCAGTTACCCCAAAAGATGCGGTCAATACAGCCAGAACCACACCGGTAACCCAAGTTAATTCGCGAGGTTTTTTAAAACCTCCAGTGAGATACACACGAAATACATGGAGGATCATCATTAGGACCATCATACTTGCGGACCACCGATGAACTGATCGGATTAACCAACCAAAATGAACTTCAGTCATTATATATTGAACAGAAGCAAAAGCCTCAGTAACAGTTGGACGGTAGTAAAAAGTCATAGCAAACCCTGTAGCTACTTGTACTAAAAAACAAGTAAGTGTAATTCCTCCTAGACAATAAAATATATTGACATGAGGGGGAACATATTTACTGGTTATATCATCTGCAATCGCCTGAATCTCGAGACGTTCTTCGAACCAATCATAGACTTTATTGAGATAGGTAAACGAATAGTACTCCCCCTCAGAGAACCGTATCTGAAAATTTCATCTCGTACAGCTCAAACAAAAAACCAAAGTATTGTTTTACTTGGAAGGGCGATGGATATTTGAAACTTTGTACCCAACCCCCCCTTTTTCACGTCTATGAGGAGACGAGTTATTATTTGTGGTTATAATGCTAAAATATCAAGTCGGCTCATTGATCGTTACTGGCCTGTTGAATCTTCTATTTTCCTATTCACCGCTTCTTTTCTGTGATTTGTGATTTTCGTTGTGTCTACTCTAGGTTTACTCTTCTTTTTTTGATAGGAATTCTCTTGTTAAGAACCTATTAATCGATTGAAACCTCAGATTCATACTAGAACCACGATGATTAATTAAAAGTACAAAATAAGTCCAAAGATTCTATGAGTAAGAACCATTAGATGATCATTTATTCAACGAATAGATATAATAACTCAAAATAAAAAGAAAGTTTTATCCTTTGATCAAAATCATCAATCAATAAGGGAAATTTTTCTTATAGCCCGGTCGCGGGGTCTGAATAGTAAGTAGGAATCATAGTTATTGATTGGGATTTATTTCATATATTCCGTGCTCCAGATACTAGAATAAATATCTGACGATGAAAAACCATCTCTATAAAGATGACAGACTCCTTCTCTGTACTACCAATAGGATCAATTAGAACAAGTCACACACTCATATTCCGGAAATACAGAAAAAAAGAAATTCCACGATCGAACTACCAATAAAGAGATAATGGGATAAAAATACGAAACCAAAATACTTTACTTTGTATTCGTATTAAAAATCTAAGAATTGACCTTTCTTGTAAGAATCTAATTCATTGAAATTCCATCCAGTAAAACGGACGAATTATAAATTTCTAAAATAATAGATAGGAATACTGCAAATAGAGCCATTGCAACACCCATCAAAGGAGTGGTTCCCCATCCAGGAGCTACTTTACCATATTCTGAATTCAATGGTTTTAATAAACTACCTACAGCAGTTTGTCTTGGTCCCGATCTAGAACCGCCCTCAACGCTTTGTGTAGCCATAAATCCTCTTCTTTTTTATTCATTGAGATCTGTTGACTTTGTATACCATTCCGTTGTAAATAAACGATCTTATCATAGATCCATAGAGCCGTGGTAGTCTTTGAAGTTATATAATAATGGAAACAGCAACCCTAGTCGCCATCTCTATATCTGGTTTACTTGTAAGTTTTACTGGGTATGCCTTATATACTGCTTTTGGGCAACCCTCTCAACAATTAAGAGATCCATTCGAAGAACACGGGGACTAGTTGAAGTAATGAGCCCCCCAATGTTCAATGTTATGTTGGGGGGCTCATTACTTCAATTAATAGGATGAAAAATCATTTCATCTTTTTAGTTGGAACTTTCGGAGGTTCTCGAAAAAAGATAGCGAAAAAAATTATCCCTAGAGTCGAGACTAAGAGGAATGTATAAACCAATGCTTCCATAAATTTGATCATGCTTTACAATTATAGCTTCCATACCTGTTTGTTGTGGATTATCCCCTGGATAAAGAAATACGAACAAGAGTCAATGAAAAGATTAAAGAAAAGATGCCAATTTATATTTCCACATTAATCTATTCTCTATCAACTAAAAAAAGAAAAAAGATAAGAGAGAAATCTTGTATTAGACTACCTGTCTTCTTGTCGTTGGATCTCCAAGTTTTTGGAATGCTCCAAATTCCACTTGAGCATCCAAATCCGGGTCAATACCAGCAAAAACATCCCTAAACAAGGTTCTAGCACCATGCCAAATGTGTCCGAAGAAGAAGAGCAGAGCAAACGATGCATGCCCAAAAGTAAACCAACCCCTTGGACTGCTACGAAAAACACCATCTGATTTCAAAGTAGCACGATCTAATTCAAAAATTTCACCTAATTGAGCACGTCTCGCATATTTTTTCACAGTCGCAGGATCACTATAACTGACTCCATTAAGTTCGCCACCATAGAACTCAACAGTTACACCGACTTGTTCGACACTATACTTTGATTCTGCCCTTCTAAACGGAACATCGGCCCTAACAATTCCGTCTCCGTCTACCAAAACAACCGGAAATGTTTCAAAAAAAGTAGGCATACGGCGTACAAAAAGTTCACGCCCTTCTTTATCTCTAAAAATAGGATGTCCTAACCAACCAACAGCTATTCCATCCCCGTTGTCCATTGCTCCTGCTCTGAACAACCCCCCTTTTGCCGGATTATTCCCGATGTAATCATAAAAAGCTAATTTATCGGGAATTTTAGACCAAGCTTCTGATAAACTTTGATTTTGAGCTAATCCAGCGCCAACTCTTCGATATATTTCTTGCTGGAAATATCCCTGATCCCATTGATACCGGGTGGGACCAAATAATTCGATAGGGGTAGTTGCTGAACCATACCACATAGTTCCCGCAACAACAAAAGCGGCAAAAAAGACAGCAGCGATACTACTGGAAAGCACGGTTTCAATATTTCCCATACGTAATCCTTTATACAGACGTTGGGGTGGACGGACACTAAGATGAAATAGGCCTGCTAATATGCCTAAAGTGCCCGCTGCAATATGATGAGAAGCTATTCCTCCCGGAATAAAAGGATCAAAACCTTCTACCCCCCACGCTGGATTTACAGGTTGTACCTTTCCAGTTAGTCCATAAGGATCGGACACCCATATTCCAGGACCGTACAATCCTGTTACATGAAATGCGCCAAAACCAAAACAAGCCAACCCTGAAAGAAATAAATGAATTCCAAAAATCTTGGGCAAATCCAAAGAGGGTTTTCCTGTACGTTCATCACAAAATATTTCTAAATCCCAATACACCCAATGCCAGATAGCCGCTAAGAAGCACAACCCAGAAAACACAATATGTGCACCGGCCACACCTTCGTAACTCCAAATACCCGGATTCGTTATAGTTCCCCCTGTAATACTCCAACCGCCCCATGAATTGGTTATTCCTAAACGAGTCATAAACGGTATAACGAACATACCTTGTCTCCACATTGGATCAAGAACGGGATCAGAGGGATCAAAAACTGCTAATTCATATAGAGCCATCGAACCAGCCCAACCAGCAACTAAGGCTGTATGCATTATATGGACAGAAAGCAAACGACCGGGATCATTCAATACGACGGTATGAACACGATACCAAGGTAAACCCATGGAAATACCTCTTTATCAACGAAAAATAGACACTATGTAACTTTATTGCATTAGCAAAAACTATGCTATGAACCTCCCCTTTTTTGAATTATCTTCAAGAAAGGAGTAATATTTGTTCTATTCTTTTTTTTTTTAGTAAAAACGGAACAATTTGGTTCCTAGTAAGAAAGAGAAGCAGATCTATTCTATACCCGATAAGGAACAATACGCAATGGGGTTAATCCCATTTTCGATCAACAAATGCATCTATATTTAGGAATCATTCAAAAGAACTATTCGGAATCGTAAACATTTTGATCGATTTATGACTCAAATATGATAAAAGACAATATTATTAAGCCAATAAACGCATTGTTACGCTTCCATATCAAAGTCCAATATAGTACTTAATTCTTTTTTCTTTCATTTTATGCCTATTGGTGTTCCAAAAGTACCTTTTCGAAGTCCTGGAGAGGAAGATGCCTCTTGGGTTGACGTATAGTGCGACTTGTCAGATATATTTGGTCATATGGGATTTCCCCCGTTCTCTCCCCCGATTGAGATATCCTATGTTTCGGCCAAAAAAGATTGAATTACCAATAATTTGGAACGTGAAATGCAATTCGATTTGAGGGATATTCAAATTCATATTAGCAATTAGAATAATTTATGGTTGAATTTTTTGGAACACTAAAATGAAGTTTTCATAAATAAAGTATTAAGGCTCCCTTTAGAAAAAAACATTTTGAATTTCTTTTTTATTTATTACTACGTATACCCATAGATAATAAAGGATTATTATTGAATAATATTCAATATATTTGAGAGTAATAGTAGGAATCTCAAACTTTTCACTTTAAACGAATCCAGCGAGGAAAGAAATAAATACATGTTTAATATTTTGCATTGATAGAAGATATGAAATCAATTGAAAAAAAAAACAAAGTTGTAAAAAAAAGACGTAATATTATTGACATTTGTCCTATATGTGCAAATCAAAATTGGGCAGATTTTTACTCGGAGTAGAGCATAAACCTAAAAGAATTGAAAAGAAAGAATTGAAAAGACCTTTTCAGGAACAAGAAAAGAACATCGTGATTAAAATGAAATCGCGAAGAAGCAATGCATCAATGATAAGTTAATTCGATATGTTTAATCTTAATGTATTTTTTTTGAGAGGGAAGGGGCACAAAACGAACTCATTTCGTTCTTGAAAAAATGAAGAAAATTCGTTTCATTAATATACGAAATTTTAGAATTTATTAGAATTAAGAAACCGCTCTCAAAACGAAACTAAATAAATATATAAATAGTTTAATTTTAAAAAGAAAGAGGGCTGGAATCTACACATTGAGTCGTTTTTTCTCAATTTTTGTTGAACCGTATGCATCAAAAGGTGCATGTACGGCTCTTACGGGATACAAATTTGATCCTAATCAACCGACTTTATCGAGAAAGATTACTTTTTTTAGGCCAAGAGGTTGATAGCGAGATCTCGAATCAACTGATTGGTCTTATGGTTTATTTGAGTATAGAGAATGATAACAAGGATTTGTATTTGTTTATAAACTCTCCTGGCGGATGGGTAATCCCGGGGGTCGCTATTTATGATACTATGCAATTTGTTCAACCTGATGTGCATACAATATGCATGGGATTAGCGGCTTCAATGGGATCTTTTATACTCGTCGGTGGAGAGATTACCAAACGTCTAGCATTCCCTCACGCTTGGCGCCAATGAATTTTTTACGAAAAAAAGACTATGCATGAAATTAGGAAAATTAAGTAATAATAGCATGGCACATCGAATTCGATATACGAATTTTTTTTTCAAAACATTCAATTATATATCGAAAGAGTAGTATGAAATTAGTAGGAAGGGTCTTCCCCATTTTATCTTCGCTATTGTCGGGACCCATTTTAGCGTCACAAACCTTTTTTTTTATTTTCCCACCGAAGACTTTTTAAAAATTCCGATATTTATATTTATTGATATACTTATGAATATACTTTTAAAAGAGTAAAAATAAAATAAATCAAAACTTTGGGATTGCTGAATCACAGAGGAGATAAATATATAAAGCAACGGAGCCATCATAGTATTTTGGTAACTACTCTGAAATCGGAAAGGAAGGATGGTAATTGGATCGTTTGACGATGTCAATCCGATAAACCTTATAATTTCTATATATTTTCTATCTTTTTAATTGATGATTCTTTGATGGAAGGTCAAACTGAATTCCATTCTAGAGCCGTATGCAATGCCTAAAGGATGCCCGTACGGTTGTTCTATACTTTCTTTTTTTCTTTATTTTATCTCTTTCCATCTCATAATCGAGATAGAAGAACCTTTTGTTCCATCATCAGGGTAATGATACATCAACCTGCGAGTTCTTTTTATGAGGCACAAACGGGAGAATTTATCCTAGAAGCAGAAGAACTACTCAAATTGCGAGAAACCATTACAAGGGTTTATGTACAAAGAACGGACAAACCCTTATGGGTTGTATCCGAAGATATGGAAAGGGATGTTTTTATGTCAGCAACGGAAGCCCAAGCTCATGGAATTGTTGATCTTGTAGCAGTTGAATAAAAAATAAAAATAGCATCAAAATTGCAGTAGGGGGAATAAGTTTAAATAAATCGACAATTGGGATTTCTTTATTTAGTTATTACCGGATTCAATAATATCTTATTCATCCATTCCATGGGAAAGTAATTCATAATTAGCCGGTTAGGATCAATCTAAACCAACCCATTCATTATGGATCCGATTCAACATGCCAACTATTAAACAACTTATCAGAAACACAAGACAGCCAATCCGAAATGTCACGAAATCCCCCGCTCTTGGGGGATGCCCTCAGCGACGAGGAACATGTACTAGGGTGTATGCGCGACTCGTTCAGATCATTTCTAATAGAAAGAAGGAACCCCCTTTTCCAGTATCAAAGATCAGTACTATTTTTTAATTTAAATTAAAATAGAAGAAAAGGGGAAATCGAAGAAAGAAGTACGTACGTTCACTATATCAAACTAAAAAAGATCTATTGGATTTTTCCATTGGATATGAAATTTATGGTTTGCATTGGTGCAAATTGAATTCACTCCATTTTCAAAATTGAAGATGATAAAAAATTCCTCATTGGTAACGAATGTTTATCCATTAAGCGAGCAACTATTATTTTGAAAACCCAATTTGACTATGAAAAACGGACTAAGAGGGTCAGCTACCCCAGCAAATCTTCATAATTAAATATCGTTACTGTATAAATAGATCTCATTGTGAAAGACTTTTTACTAGATCATGGGTAGAGCAAAAGAATGTCAACTGTACAAGTTAGCCATAATATTCATTAAATGAAGTCGAAGTAAAGGACTCCGGTGTATAGAGAGGACCTCACCGTTTTAGAAAGAACCATAGAAACGATGGAACCCACGATTTCCCTTTTATATATATAGGCATTCAACTCAAAATAATAAATTGTATCGATACTAGGTATCAAAAAACGAAAACAGAAAAAATATTCTATTAAAAGAAATTCAAATAAATAGAAATGAATAGGAATAAATAAATCGTGGGCGGGAAGGTTATAGTAGCAAAAGCCATTGGAATTCTTATTTTATACATTGGAAGAATGCGTGTTGTTATTACTAAACTAGTAAATTGGAAAAGAATAACTGAAAGAAAGGAAATCCATTAGTTATTCATTAAGGTTTCATTTATTCAATGACCAGAATTACACGAGGATATATAGCTCGTAGACGTCGAACAAAAATTCGTTTATTTGCGTCAAGTTTTCGTGGAGCTCATTCGAGACTTACTCGAACAATTATACAACAAAAAATCAGAGCTTTGGTTTCATCTCATCGAGATAGGGATAAGCGAAAGAGGGATTTTCGTCGTTTGTGGATCGCTCGGATAAATGCAGTAATTCGTAAGAATTTTGTATCCTATAGTTATAATAATTTTATACACAATCTGGACAAGAACCGGTTGCTTTTTAATCGTAAAATAGTTGCACAAATAGCTATATTAAATAGGAATTGTCTTTATATGATTTCTAATTCGATCAAAAATAAATAAATTCTTCAATTTTAAGGAAAAATTGGATTCGACTATTGATGCCATTTTATGGAGAATGAACTTCGGGAAAGTAGAATAAAAATTAGTATGATAAAGATAAAGTCGCTCAAAATGAAATGAGCAACCAAACACGTCCAATAAATATCCAATACAAAAAGATTGCTTCTTCGCCGATTCTTGTTTTTTTTTTTTTACGATAAGTAGGAGAAATCCAATCAAGATTAGATTGGATTCTCGAATTCTTCGAATAAAACATCAAACTCTATTTCAGTTGTCGAATTTGAATTTGGATTCAAATTGAAGAGGAAAGTAAGCCTACTTTTTTTATTTATTCCGGATTCTAAGACCATTAGCTCTGGCAGTCGATTCGCTTCTTTCAAATTGTTTATCATTATTAAGAAAGGGTAATAAAGATAAAATACGAGCTTGCTTTATAGCAATAGTAATTAATCGTTGTTGTTTTAAGGTCAATCTATTCACCCGTCTGGATAATATTTTTCCTTGTTCGCTAATAAATCGACTAATTAAACTCATGTTTCTATAATCAATTCGATCCCCCGATTGGATCGGGGGCAAACGCCTACGAAAAGATCGTTTGGATTTTCGAAAGAGTCGCTTGGATTTTTCCATACTTTGTTTATTCCTTATCTCGAAAATACTATTTCAATCCGATCCAAAATCATTTTGAATAAAAAAAAAGATTGGTTTTTTTTTTATTTTGAGTTAATTCAATTCTGTTAACTAAACTATTAAAATCTAGAATAATAGGGTCTCTCGAATAGAGAATATGTCCTTTTTTTCTTCCTGATATAAGAGTGATACACAAATAAAAATAACTTGGAGTTGGTTTATTTCTTTATCTCCCCGTGAATCGTATGTTTGTAACAATAGGGACAGAATTTTCTCAATTCCAAGCGACTCGACGTATTGTGTCGATTCTTTTGAGTAATATATCTGGAAATCCCTCTTGATTCCTTATTAAGTCCGTTTCGAAGACAATTGCTACATTCCAAAATAACTGTTACTCGAACATCTTTTCCCTTGGCCATGACCCTCCTTTAGTTTGAGTTTTTGATTCAATCAACTCTTCTTATTTGCTACTCTCGAAGTAACTAGCAAAAAGAAAAATAAATAAAAAAAAGTTGCTAAGTTGAAATTATGAAAGATTTCGTTCCAATCACAATACAATATAATAGAGTAAAAAATATTAATATAGAATTTAGAATTCATTTTTCGAGTTTAAGTGGAAGAAGGAATTAAAACTCTATTGAATTTAGCTATATTGAATTCGATTCGAAGTATAGTATATAGTACACTATTTCACTTTCCTATCTTGTATTCCAGTTTTTTCAGAGACCCCTTTCTGTTCTCACTCTATTTTTTAGAAATCAAATTGAACGCTGAGCTAAAATTTAGCCGAGGTTGAATTCATTTTTTTCTATCTTTCCTCCTTTCTTTATTTTGTCTCTAAGTATCTAATTGAATTTTTGATAATTCAAAAAAGAGGGGAAGGGATTAGTCATAGATTTTTTGATTATATCTCTAATCTTCTTCACCCCTTCCCATGTTACTAACTAAACTAGTATGAAAAAAACGGAAATGTCAACGCATCTGGGAATAAACGATTGATCTCTATCAACAAACCCGCTAAAGACCCGAACCAGAGAGTACTTAGTACTGGTGCCACGGAAAGATAGGTTTTTAGATCTCGCATTTTTAATCCTCCTTCTTTATGTTTTAATGTTTTATTAAAATATCTAATGGTAATACATATTGGATATGGAAGTATTTGGGATTCCTTTGTATTTTACACGGGATTCCTAATTTGATTTAAGAGAATAAAAAAGAGATAAGATCTCTACCTTTCTAAAAATAAAAAAGTACCTTTCTTCCCCTCCCCCCAGTATTCCCTCATTCTTTTTTACGATCAGTTTGTTTGATATTCCTATGTATATAAGCATCTTATTATATTATAATAATAGAATATATGTTATATTCTATGAATAATATTCATATTCATACGAGATTTTCTCGTAGATATGAGTTAAAAGAAATATCAAGAAAAATTGTCTATGTTCCTAGATTAATAGGAACGGAAGGAATGGAAAAATAAGGTTTTTGAAAACAAGACGGGGATTCTCTACAATGACAATGTAAACCAATTGAAAGAAAGGGATGTAGCGCAGCTTGGTAGCGCGTTTGTTTTGGGTACAAAATGTCACGGGTTCAAATCCTGTCATCCCTACCTGTTACTTCTCTTATGAGAAGTAACAAGGAATCAATTTTAATCGATTCAAATCACACATACATTTTTTTTTATGTTATTCTCTAAGATATTCTAGGTATTCAAGATAAGACTAGGTATTCAAGATAAGATTAGAGTGGGGGACAAAAAAAATCCTCTTCTTGGCTGTTAACTTTAACTATTGTGATAAGAAGACTCTTTATAAGAAATAATAAAGCGCTCTTAGTTCAGTTCGGCAGAACGTGGGTCTCCAAAACCCGATGTCGTAGGTTCAAATCCTACAGAGCGTGATTCTGGGCTTGATTAATCTGAGAATTATATGCAAATTCAAATAATTGAGCAGAACAGTAATCTGAATTTGACCTCCTGTTAATTTTTTTTTTTAAGAAAAGAGGAGGTCAAATTATCAAAAAAAACTGTTAATTAATATTAATCAAAGGTCTAACTGATCACCACGTCTGTATTGTAAATATGCAGTTACAAATAATCCCGCTAAAGTAATAGGAATTAGACCTAAGACAATTCCAAATAGAAAAACTTCAATCATTTCAATTTTTTTCTTAAAATAGAAAGGAAAAAAGAGAGGTACTATCTATCACGAAATATTAATTCGTAGTGCCAGGGAATCTCAATGACCAATAATTGTAAATACATCCGGTTATGAACTATAGAATCTCGGAGTACCGGAGAAAGATTTCTTTTTCGTTTTATGAGTTATGCTCATTCAATGAATTTCAAATCAATCGTATCTTGTTGAGACTAATAAAGAGAGCTGAGGTTATAGTTAAAGTTGCTAGTAGAAAACCAAAATAACTAGTTATAGTAAGCATGAAGGGGCTAAATGAAATATGTTCTTTTTCTACATATGTTTAGAAAACATTTCCCTAAGTTTGAAGATAAGACGATAAGAAAAAATAGCAATTGAAACGAAAAAAAATAAGTTCAATTGTTAGTTGTTAATGCATGAAGCAGTCATTACACTACTAACAAAAGACTAAGGGAAGTAGAGTCTAAAAGGGGATAAGTTAATCATTTTGAGCATCTACTCTATTTTTATTTTGTCAATCTTTTGTTTTATCCTATCTATCAAATTGATTTATTAAAATAAAGAGTGAATTTAGATGTTATAATAACCCTTCTCTTCTTTGAAGAGATTATGTGAATGAACCCAGTACTCAACTAATAAATAAGGAAAAATAAAAAGAAATCAAATTTATTCAAATAAAATTCAAATAAACAAATCAAACCGGTAATCCTTATCATTTTTTTTCTTTTCTAGTTTATCGATTGTTTCCTTATTTTTTTATTATATTATATATAAATATAATTTCAAATTTATTATGAATAAGAGAAATAGATTTTTTTTAATCAATACTCTATACTCCTCTTACTTGTTACTGTACGAATCAGCAATTCGCTTTAAATGGAATAAACTAAAATAAAAAAAAAAAAAAAGATTTCAAGAAAACCTTTTCTACAGTTTAGAGGTATAAACAGGAAATTTTTGAATTTCGCATCAAATTGAACTGGGGAAGTGGAAATAGGATAATTTAACTGCATTTTTTTTTTATAAAAACCAACCCCTTGTATTCACATTTTACCTAACGTAAGTTTTCCGGTTCGAAACCAATAATAATATAATAGAGAGAAATAAACCTTATATAAATTGAAGAAATTTCATCTCAAATCATCAATTCAGACTTCTACATTGACAAGGAAAAGAAAAAAGAAATTATCTACTAGTCCTTCATTTACATACTGATTCAAATTGCGTTGCTGTCTTAGAGGAAGGATAGCTATACTGATTCGGTATACTCGAAAAAAGCCCTTGGTACAATATTGACGATCTAACAAGGATGAAAAAACGGTAGTGAATTTCCATTTACTGATATCATCTTTTACAGAATCGATCCCCCTTTAATCGTACAAGAATATGCGGAGCTCAGCATGTCTGGAAGCACAGGAGAACGTTCTTTTGCCGATATTATTACCAGTATTCGATACTGGGTTATTCATAGTATTACTATACCCTCTCTATTTATTGCGGGTTGGTTATTCGTCAGCACGGGTTTAGCTTATGATGTATTTGGAAGTCCCCGCCCAAACGAATATTTTACAGAAAGCCGACAAGGAATTCCATTAATAACTGGGCGTTTTGACTCTTTGGAACAACTTGATGAATTTAGTAGATCTTTTTAGTTTTAGGAGGAACCAATGACTATAGATCGAACCTATCCAATTTTTACAGTCCGATGGTTAGCTGTTCATGGACTAGCTGTACCTACCGTTTCTTTTTTGGGATCAATATCAGCAATGCAGTTCATCCAACGATAAACATAATAAAAATTAGAGAGATATGACACAATCAAACCCGAACGAACAAAATGTTGAATTGAATCGTACCAGTCTATACTGGGGGTTATTACTTATTTTCGTACTTGCTGTTTTATTTTCTAATTATTTCTTCAATTAATAAAAAATAAAGTAAGAGAAGAAAAGAGACTGGTAGAATATGAAATATTAATTAGGAATTTGCTTATCTCATTCGGAAGGATCGCATCTCATACTTATCTATGACTGTATGTGTCTCTAGCATGACAACTTGATGAAATGGCGGAGGAAGCAAGATAAATGGCCGATACTACTGGAAGGATTCCTCTTTGGATAATAGGTACCGTAACTGGTATTCTTGTGATTGGTTTAATAGGTATTTTCTTTTATGGTTCATACTCAGGGTTGGGCTCATCTCTGTAAGAATCTAAAATAATCTAATAATCGGATGAACTGAGTTGGAGACATGAAAGCTTAAGAACTCAAGGGATCCCTTGAGTTCTTAAGCTTTCATAATAGAATATATTATTTTTATTTCAATTTGAAAATTCAAATTATATTTGAAAAATGTCATTCATTGATTTTGAACATCTATTATTGAAGCATAGTATCTATCTTTCAAAGTTAGACTGAAATTACTTGATTTCGTTTTCCTAAATGAACCAATTATAATATATCTATTTGACGAGTACAGATATTATTCAAATCCTTTCTTTTCTAATAAACCTCCATTAAGTTCTATTTTCTCCAAAAATTGCGCTCTATTTTCTATTTTTTGATTGCTCACTACTCTAATCTATATTTTAATTAAATATAGAAATAGAAGAAACAAAAAGGTTCTGATAAATCCGTAAAAAAATCAAAAAATAGAAAATAAGATTAAGAATAGTTATCTTAGACGAACGGGATCAAAAACTATTCTTGTTGTCGTCACAAGAATAAACTAAGAAAATAAACGCTTTCTATTCTGCACTTACTTATTATCTGAAGTTTAGTATTCTGTATTCGATGAAATTTTCTCTTTTATTAGAATAGAAAACTATTAAGACATTCTCTGATAAGAGTAAGAGAGTCACTCGGTTCAATTTTGATTGAAAAAAAAAAAATAAGAGATAAAGTCAAAAAAATTTCTTTATAATATTCTTACTATGAATAGGAATAGAGTATAAGTAACTCCCAATGACTTAGAAACAAGCAAAAATGGGTTCATAATTTTTGATCATGCAGAACACCAATAAGAATTGGATTCCTTTTCCTTTCCGAAGTTGAGATTTATAAATTTGCAAATCTAAAAATTCATTTCGGATAATTGAACCTTCTCAAACTGTTTCTTCTTTAGAACCAAAAAGATTTGTGCTAAAATAACAGATGCCAGGAAGAACAAAAGACCTTGGACACGTAATGGATCTTGAAGTACTATTTCAGCATCCCCTTGACCAAATCCACCCACATTAGGATTACTCGTTAATGGCTGATCAAGTTTGATAGATTCGCCCTCTGAAACGAGAAGCTCTGGCCCTGGCGGAATAATATCAACCACTTGACGCCCATCTAACGTATCCACTGCTATAGTTATTTCGTATCCCCCCTTTTCCTTTCGTATGATTTTACTTACTCTACCAGCCGCTGTAGCGTTATAAACCGTATTGTTACTCTTGTTCCCGTCGGGATAAATTTGACCCCTTCCTCTGTTCCCCCCCACATATATGGGATATTTTAAGAAGTGAACATCTTTATTATTAGCGGGATCCGGGGAAAGAATAGGAAAAGTTATTTCACTATATTTCTGACCAAGAATAGGACCTATAACAAGAATATTTTTTTTAGTGGGTCGATAGCTCTGAAAAGAAAGATTGCCTATCTTTTCTTTCATCTCGGGGGAAATACGATCCGGGGGTGCTAATTCAAATCCTTCAGGTAAAATAAGAACAGCACCCACATTCAACCCCCCCCTTTTTCCATTAGCAAGAACTTGTTTCACTTGCGTATCATAAGGAATTCGAACAACTGCTTCAAATACAGTATCAGGAAGTACTGTTTGTGGAATCTCAATATCCACGGGCTTATTAGCTAAATGGCAATTGGCACATACAATACGCCCGGTTGCTTCGCGCGGATTTTCATAACCCTGCTGAGCAAAAATGGGATACGCGTTTGAGATAGATGCTTGAGTGATGATATATATCATAAACGATACGGAAATAGATTGAATAATTTCTTTCTTTATCGTGATCCAAGAAAAAAAAAGGTTATTTTGAATTTGCATAGTCCAATCATTGATCCCAAAAATTTCTACAATAAAATGAGGTAGGTCACTCGGATAGTTCCCTATCCACAAGTCTGCTATTTACGTAAATTCTTTTACGCGAATATAAAATATTCGAGAGGAAATCTCCGTAGGTTCGAAGGAGTGGGTACGTCTAAAAATGCTTTGCTTATGTGCAAAGTAAGAAATATTCGAGTTGGATCAGTCATTCATTGAATGATAAATCACTACAAGTGATGGAGATAGACGATTTAAATAATGGAAGATCCAATATTTAAAAATTGTGTCTATAATGACTGGAAAAGTAGAAACAAGGCCAGATATAATTTTCTCATTATGAACAAATCCAAAATCTTTGTAGACACAGCCAATCATTAGTTCCCAACCATGGGGCGAATGGAATCCGATACATAAATCAGTTAATAAAAGAATAGAAAAAGCTTTTATTGTGTCACTTAAATTATATAGAAATTCTTGAACCCAAGAGTTAAGAATAAGAAGTTCTTTATTACCTAGAATTGAATAAGCACTAAAAATAATGAAACAGATTATATTTGTCGAGAAGTGCAAAATCATATGGATATGATCCTCATTGTTTATCTTTATCAATTGGATCGTTTCTTTGTGGATTCCTATATGAGCCCTTTGCAACCCTATTTCCGGGTATTCTTTTATTATTTCGTCCAATAGGAAGAGTTCTTCTAATTCGATGAATTTTTCTATAATACTCTTTTCTTGAATATCAGTCAAAAAAGTTTCGGATTGTGTAGTATTCCACCAATCAGTAACCCAAGATTCAACACTTTTCTTAAATGAAAGAGAAACCCACCAAGGCAAAAATACTATATATATAACAGAAAGAAAAGGGAGAAATGCTTTCTTTTTTTCCATTTTTCATCTTTGAATTGCTAATGAACTCGCCTCATTCTTCGAATCTATGCGCTGCGATCTACTATTTTTATCAAACATAAGTTCTATTCTAAGGCATCGAACCCCGGAATCTATTCCTTTTTTTTTATTTCCCATTCATTGATTATGAATCTAGAAAGAATATAGAATAAGAAAGAGTCGACTTTAAATGAAGAAATAATCAAAATCTTGTTTACAGATAATCTAATTTATCCAATTTGAAACTGCTTCGCGTTCTCGATGAATGCTAAAGCGAAACTAAAAAAAAAACAAACATTTCAAGGAATAGTATTCCGATTTCGACTTATAAAGAACTCCCCTTGTTCTTTTTTTATTTATTGAAATATTTTGATTTGCTATTTCATTTCAAAATACTTCAATTGGTACGCGCAAAAAATAGGCCAATTTGGCAGCTTTTTGTTCAATTTCACCCAGGGTCAAATTCTCATCAGTACGCGTCAATGGAATGGCTCCCTGTCCTTTGATTTCCATATAAAGGATACGACGAGGATAAATGCCCTCTTTAACTTCTATTCTGATCGACTGAATATCCTTCATACGGAATCGTAGGAAGATGCGACGCTTTTTCCCAGGAAATCCCCAACGAAAAATACACACTATTCCTTCTTTTAGATCGAATCGATCATAGCCACTCCCCACATTCCACGAAATTGTACACCACAAATAGGAACTAATAAAGAGACCCGCGATCCCGTAGAAGGACATCACGATCCCTTGTGGAAAAAAAACGATTTGCTGATATGGAACTAAAGATATAAAATTTTTACCGAGATAGCTGGAAGTTCCAACTAAGACGAATCCTAATGAACCTAAAAAAAGGATCAAGGCCCAGAAGAAATTACTTAGTTTTCGAGACCCCACTAGACGTTCTATCCATATATGTTCGGATCGCCAACTCATATTAGATCTAGTTGCATTTTTTTTTTTTATTGGAATGGAGAAACTTTTTGTTTCCGAAGTAACTCTCATCAACTAGTGCCATTCGCATGTAACCCTTTCCTTTAGGAATAATCGGAGTAATTCGTCGAATGGGTTAGGTATAAAATAAAAGAATATCCCTTTTTTAGGATCTTCTAGAAATATCTACATACATATAGATAGATCGACTTTCCGTTTCAGGCATCTGCCTCGATTCCAATCTATTTGGAAATAATTCGAAACTTATTTCCCTATATTGTTTGTATATTTCGAGCATCTATTTACGGATATATAAGAGCTGCTTCATTTATGCCCCTATGTTATACCATAACATACTCTACTAAATGCACATCTGTATTAGCTATATCTAAGTCTTGAAAAAAAAATGGATGAGATTTGAACCCATAAGATCTAAGAAATCTTGTTTTTTTGAACATGAAGAAATAAAGACGCCATTGCAATTGCCGGAAATACTAGTCCTACTAACGGCACAAAAATAGAGGGTAAGCTATTGAGAGTTGTCATAGAATGGGTACCTCGATTGAATATTTAGACCTGTTATTACTATAAACATATCTTATACTAATTCTTAGTAGTATTCTATACTAATTAGTATATCGAAGTGAGTATTCTATATAATAGAAATAATAGAATAGAAATACAATTCTATATATTCTATATATCTTATTATCTATTATTATCAACTAGAAATCAAAATGAAATAGAAAATAGAGAAATTCACGAGATTAAATAAATAGAAATTAATTCAATACAATATTATCTTATTTCTCTTTCGATATGAAAGATATAAATATATGGATGATAATCCAGTCTTGTCTGAAAATTTAATTCAATTCCAATTTTGATATTCAATTTTATTTAGAGTTAAAATTAAAATAAAGAGTTTTTTCCGAATTGAATTTCGCAGAAAAAAGAATTTTCTTTTTTACTTATGTTGTTAAAAGAGGTTTCTTTCCCGACCCCTAATCAGGAAGACCATTTAAAAATAAAGAATTTATTTGATAATTCTTTATAAAAAGAAAAATGGATTTTGACTTTGATTCCGATAAACTATCTATTAGTTTTGCTCGCTACAAGGAAAAAAAGGAACTAAAAAAGAAATGAATTTAGGAGCCGAGCCGGTTAATTGAATTTGACTTCCAAGGAAAAAAGGAGTGAAGCCTAAATAACTCGCTCAGAACACCCTTTAAAGGATTACGTGGTACGATTGAATCGAATAAGCCCTTATGGAATAAATATTCAGCCACTTGTGAATCCTCGGGTACTGTCTTATTCAATGTTTGTTCAATTACTCTTTTACCTGCGAATGCAATGTATGCATTAGGTTCGGCGATAATGATATCGCCCAGCATTCCAAAACTAGCCGTCACCCCACCAGTAGTGGGAGATGTAAGGATTGATACATAGAATAACTTTTTATGGGATTGATAATCATACAAAGCAGCCGATATTTTAGCCATTTGCATTAAGCTCAAACTTCCTTCTTGCATACGTGCTCCTCCCGAAGCACATACTAGAATAAGAGGTAATAATTTTTTAGTAGCATACTCGATTAAACGGGTGATTTTCTCGCCTACTACGGATCCCATACTACCCCCCATAAACTGAAAATCCATAACTCCAATTGCTATGGAAATGCCGTTTAGTCGACCTGTGCCTGTTTGAACAGCTTCAGTTAAGCCTGTCTTTCTTTGATAAGAATCAATACGATCTTTATAAGGTTCCTCCTCGGAATGAAATTCAATAGGATTCAGAGAAACCATGTCTTCATCCATAGGATTCCAAGTCCCTGGATCAATCGAAAGTTCGATTCGGTCTGAACTATTCATTTTCAAATGATATCCACATTGTTCACAAATATTCATTTTTGACTTAAAAAATTTCTTATAATTTAATCCATAACAATTTTCACATTGAACCCACAAGTGCCCATATTTTTGAGTCAAATTGAAATCAGTAGAATTTTCACTTATAGTGAAATCAATACCATTCTTGCTCGTTCTTATATTGGGCTTACCCCTTTCATTACTCTTTTCCCTTTCAACACCAATGTGATTATAAATGGGACTGTCACTAGAATTGTCATTCCCACTTAAAAAGGAAC